TAAAGTCCTACGTGATCTGAGTTCAGACCGGAGCAATCCAGGTCAGTTTCTATCTGTAATGCTACTTCTTTCTAGTACGAAAGGACCGAGAGAAGGGGGCCTATATTATAAAACACGCCCCACCCTGACCTAATGACATCAACTAAATTAGACAAAAGGAGGGCGAAACCCCACATCAAGATAAGATTAATTAAGATGGCAGAGCCCGGTAATTGCAAAAGGCCTAAGCCCTTTCAGCCGGAGGTTCAAATCCTCCTCTTAATTATGATAACCCTATTGGCTACCCATGTAATCAATCCCTTAGCTTACATTGTACCAGTGCTACTAGCAGTAGCCTTCTTAACCCTAATTGAACGAAAAGTCCTAGGATATATGCAACTACGTAAAGGTCCAAATGTAGTAGGACCATACGGACTACTACAACCAATTGCAGACGGGGTAAAACTATTCATTAAAGAGCCCATCCGCCCATCAACCTCCTCCCCCCTACTATTCCTTACCACCCCAATACTAGCCCTCACCCTGGCCCTAGTACTATGAGCACCGATACCAATCCCTCACCCAGTAACAGACCTCAACCTGGGAATACTATTCATTTTAGCCCTCTCCAGCCTAGCCGTGTACTCTATTTTAGGCTCCGGATGGGCCTCCAATTCAAAATACGCCCTAATCGGGGCACTACGAGCAGTAGCCCAAACCATCTCATATGAGGTTAGCCTAGGATTAATCCTACTATCCATCATCATCTTCACAGGAGGCTTTACCCTCCAAATATTTAACATAACCCAAGAAACAATCTGACTCCTCCTCCCAGCCTGACCTCTAGCCGCTATATGATACATCTCCACCCTAGCAGAGACAAACCGCGCCCCCTTCGACCTCACAGAAGGAGAATCAGAACTAGTATCGGGCTTTAATGTAGAATATGCAGGAGGACCCTTCGCACTATTCTTCTTGGCAGAATATGCTAACATCCTACTAATAAACACTTTGTCAGCCATTCTATTTTTAGGCACTACATACGCCCCAACCATCCCAGAACTTGCCTCCATAAACATCATAACAAAAGCTGCACTACTATCTATACTATTCTTATGAGTACGTGCCTCCTACCCACGATTCCGATACGACCAGCTTATACATCTAGTATGAAAAAACTTCCTACCAATAACACTAGCACTTATCTTATGACATGCCGCCCTACCAATCGCATTCATGGGCCTACCACCCCAGCTATAATAGGAGTTGTGCCTGAACGCCCAAGGACCACTTTGATAGAGTGACTAATGGGGGTTAAAATCCCCCCGACTCCTTAGAAAGAAGGGACTCGAACCCATATTCTGGAGATCAAAACTCCAAGTGCTTCCACTACACCACTTCCTAGTAAGATCAGCTAAATCAAGCTTTTGGGCCCATACCCCAAAAATGTAGGTTAAAATCCTTCTCTTACCAATGAGCCCTTACATTATTATAATTCTGTTATCAAGCTTAGGCCTAGGCACAACTCTAACCTTCATAAGCTCTCACTGATTATTAGCCTGAATAGGTCTTGAAATTAATACACTAGCAATCCTACCACTAATAGCCCAACACCATCACCCACGAGCTGTAGAAGCCACCACCAAATACTTCCTAGCACAAGCAACCGCCGCAGCAACAATTCTATTCGCCAGCACTATTAATGCTTGAGCCACAGGAGAATGAAACATTAACTGCCTATCCCACCCAATTGCAACCACACTAGTCATAATAGCATTAGCACTAAAAGTAGGCCTGGCCCCCGTACATTTTTGAATGCCCCCAGTAATACAAGGACTAGACCTACCCACAGGACTAATCATAGCCACCTGACAAAAACTAGCACCATTCGCACTAATCATTCAAATCACCACAGCCCACCCACAGCTATTAACCTTCCTGGGCCTATTATCAATCTTCATCGGAGGCTGAGGAGGCCTTAGCCAAACTCAACTACGAAAAATCTTAGCCTACTCATCCATCGCCCACCTAGGATGAATAATTATCATTACGCAATTTAAACCCCAACTGACCATCCTAGCCCTAATCACATATATTATCATGACATCAGCAACATTCCTAGCATTCAAACTAATATCCGCCACAAAAATCAACACACTAGCAATATATTGATCAAAAACCCCAACCACTGCAGCCATCACCGCCTTAACACTACTCTCCCTAGGAGGACTACCCCCGCTCACAGGCTTCATACCAAAATGACTAATCCTACAAGAACTAACCACACAAGGACTCCCCCTAGTAGCAACCATTGCAGCACTAAGCGCCCTCCTAAGCCTCTATTTCTACCTACGACTATGCTACGCCATAACCCTCACGACTCCACCCAACACCAACAACGCTTCAACTCCTTGACGACTACAAAACACACAAAACACAGCCCTCCTAGCTACCTTCATAGCCGCAACACTACTACTCCTACCACTAACCCCGCTGGCCCAAGCGTTAATCAACTAGAGATTTAGGATAATATTCCAGACCAAAAGCCTTCAAAGCTTTAAGTAGGAGTGAAAATCTCCTAATCTCTGAATAAGACTTGCAGGACTCTATCCCACATCTTCTGAATGCAACCCAGACACTTTAATTAAGCTAAAGCCTTACTAGATGAGAAGGCCTCGATCCTACAAACTCCTAGTTAACAGCTAGACGCTCAAACCAGCGAGCATTCATCTACTTCTCCCCGCCTCATAAAAAAAGGCGGGGAAAAGCCCCGGCAGACGCTAATCTGCTTCTTTGGATTTGCAATCCAATATGTTTTACACCACAAAGCTTATGATAGGAAAAGGATTTAAACCTTTGTTCATGGAGCTACAATCCACCGCCTAACCCTCGGCCATCCTACCTGTGACGATCACGCGCTGATTTTTCTCAACCAACCACAAAGACATTGGTACCCTCTACTTAGTATTTGGTGCCTGAGCCGGAATAGTTGGCACGGCCCTTAGCCTGTTAATTCGAGCAGAGCTAGCCCAACCTGGCACACTTCTAGGCGACGATCAAATTTACAATGTTATTGTAACTGCTCACGCCTTCGTAATAATCTTCTTTATAGTAATACCAATTATGATTGGGGGCTTCGGAAATTGACTCGTGCCCCTGATAATCGGGGCACCAGACATAGCATTCCCCCGAATAAACAATATAAGCTTCTGACTCCTTCCACCCTCCTTCTTACTACTTCTTGCCTCATCTGGAGTTGAAGCAGGAGCAGGAACAGGATGAACTGTATATCCCCCCCTTGCAGGAAACCTCGCACATGCGGGAGCTTCCGTAGACCTAACAATTTTCTCCCTCCACCTCGCAGGGGTCTCATCAATCCTTGGAGCAATCAACTTTATCACAACAATTATTAACATGAAACCCCCTGCCATCTCGCAATATCAAACACCCCTGTTCGTATGGGCCACCCTAATCACAGCCGTACTACTTCTACTATCTCTCCCAGTATTAGCTGCCGGTATCACAATACTACTAACCGACCGAAACTTAAATACTACTTTCTTTGACCCTGCAGGAGGAGGAGACCCAATTCTCTATCAACACCTTTTCTGATTCTTTGGTCACCCAGAAGTATATATTCTAATCCTGCCCGGGTTCGGAATAATCTCCCACATTGTAGCCTATTATGCAGGTAAAAAAGAACCCTTTGGATACATGGGCATAGTTTGGGCCATAATGGCTATCGGTCTTTTAGGGTTTATCGTCTGAGCCCACCACATATTCACAGTAGGAATAGACGTAGACACCCGAGCATACTTCACATCAGCAACAATAATTATTGCAATTCCAACAGGAGTTAAAGTATTTAGCTGATTAGCCACTTTACATGGAGGGTCAATTAAATGAGAAACCCCACTACTATGGGCCCTTGGATTCATTTTCCTGTTCACAGTAGGAGGACTCACTGGAATCGTACTAGCCAACTCATCCTTAGATATTGTACTACACGACACCTACTACGTAGTAGCCCATTTCCACTATGTCCTATCAATAGGAGCTGTATTTGCCATTATAGGAGCCTTCGTACACTGATTCCCCCTTTTCACAGGATACACACTACACAACACTTGAACAAAAATCCATTTTGGAACAATATTCGTAGGTGTAAACCTAACCTTCTTCCCACAACACTTCTTAGGCCTAGCCGGAATGCCACGACGGTACTCAGACTACCCAGATGCCTACTCATTATGAAATATTATTTCATCAATTGGCTCTCTAGTGTCCCTAGTAGCAGTAGTAATATTCCTATTCATCCTATGAGAAGCATTTACTGCTAAACGAGAAGTTCTCTCTGTAGAATTAACAACCACAAACCCAGAATGACTACACGGGTGTCCTCCACCCTATCACACATTCGAAGAACCAGCCTTTGTACAAGTACAAGCAAACTAACGAGAAAGGAAGGAATCGAACCCCCGTAAACTAGTTTCAAGCCAGTCACATAACCACTCTGTCACTTTCTTCTATAAGATACTAGTAAAATAAATTACCCTGCCTTGTCGAGGCAGAATTGCAGGTTAAATTCCTGCGTATCTTAAGCTAAATAGCTTAATGGCACATCCCTCACAACTAGGATTCCAAGACGCGGCCTCCCCTGTAATAGAAGAGCTTCTCCACTTCCATGACCATGCCTTAATAATCGTTTTCCTAATTAGCACTTTAGTCTTATATATTATTGTTGTAATAGTTACAACAAAACTTACAAACAAATACATCTTAGACTCCCAAGAAATCGAAATCGTATGAACAATTCTCCCAGCAGTTATCCTCATTATAATTGCTCTTCCCTCCCTACGAATCTTGTACCTCATAGACGAAGTTAACGACCCACACCTGACCGTAAAAGCCATGGGCCACCAATGATACTGAAGCTACGAGTATACAGACTACGAAGACTTAGCTTTCGACTCGTACATAATTCCTACACAAGACCTACTCCCCGGACAATTCCGACTACTTGAAACAGACCATCGAATAGTGATCCCAATAGAATCCCCAGTTCGAGTCCTAGTCTCCGCCGAAGACGTCTTACACTCCTGAGCCGTCCCAGCATTAGGTGTAAAAATGGATGCAGTCCCAGGACGACTAAACCAAACATCCTTTATTACCTCCCGCCCTGGGGTGTACTACGGACAGTGCTCCGAGATTTGTGGCGCCAACCACAGCTTTATACCCATCGTTGTAGAAGCCGTCCCCCTAGAACACTTTGAAAACTGATCCTCTCTTATGCTTGAAGCCGCCTCACTGGAAAGCTAAATAGGGCCTAGCGTTAGCCTTTTAAGCTAAAGATTGGTGACCCCCAACCACCTCCAGTGATATGCCACAATTAAACCCCGCCCCATGATTTGCAATTCTCATATTCTCATGACTAATCTTCCTAACAGTAATTCCAACTAAAGTACTAAAACACACCTTCACAAATGAAATCACAGCACTAAGCGCCGAAAAACTAAAATCAGACACTTGAAACTGACCATGGCACTAAACCTATTTGATCAATTTATAAGCCCCACATATCTTGGTATCCCACTAATCGCTATCGCCCTTACCCTACCTTGGATTCTAATCCCTACTCCAACCAACCGCTACCAAACCAACCGACTAGTTTCCCTGCAAAACTGATTTATCAAAACATTCACACAACAATTGTTAACACCCCTAAATAAAGGTGGACACAAATGAGCAATAATTTTAGCCTCCCTAATAATCTTCATCCTAATACTAAATATTTTAGGACTACTACCATACACATTCACCCCAACAACCCAACTCTCACTAAACATAGGCCTAGCCGTACCACTATGACTGGCCACAGTAATTATCGGACTACGCAACCAACCCACTGCAGCCTTAGGACATCTCCTGCCAGAAGGAACCCCAACCCCCCTCATCCCTATCCTAATTATTATCGAAACAATCAGTTTATTTATTCGACCCCTTGCATTAGGAGTACGACTCACAGCCAACCTCACAGCAGGTCACCTCCTAATCCAACTAATCTCAACTGCAACAATTACCCTACTACCAATGATAACCACAGTAGCGGCCCTAACCGCCATCCTTCTAGTTCTACTAACCCTTCTAGAAGTGGCAGTCGCCATTATTCAAGCATACGTATTCGTCCTCCTACTAAGCCTCTACCTACAAGAAAACGTCTAATGGCCCACCAAGCACATGCATATCACATGGTTGATCCAAGCCCATGGCCCTTAACTGGGGCAGTAGCTGCTCTCCTAATAACATCAGGTCTAGCAATCTGATTCCACTTCCATTCAACAATTCTCCTAACACTTGGTCTAATGCTACTGCTCCTCACAATATACCAATGATGACGAGATGTCATCCGAGAAGGTACCTTCCAAGGACACCACACCCCTCCGGTACAAAAAGGCTTGCGATACGGAATAATCTTATTCATTACCTCAGAAGTACTATTCTTCCTGGGATTTTTTTGAGCCTTCTACCATTCTAGCCTAGCCCCTACCCCTGAACTAGGAGGATGCTGACCCCCTACTGGCATTACACCATTAGACCCCTTCGAAGTACCACTACTTAACACTGCCGTCCTACTAGCTTCAGGGGTAACAGTAACTTGAACTCACCACAGCCTAATAGAAGGTGAACGCAAACAAGCAATCCAATCCCTAACCCTTACTATTCTTCTAGGTTTCTACTTTACTGCACTTCAAGCTATAGAATACTACGAAGCCCCTTTCACCATTGCAGACGGGGTTTATGGCTCAACCTTCTTCGTAGCCACAGGCTTCCACGGACTTCATGTTATTATTGGCTCAACCTTCCTCGCTGTCTGCCTATTACGACAAATCCAATACCACTTTACATCAGAACATCACTTCGGGTTCGAAGCAGCCGCCTGATACTGACACTTCGTAGATGTAGTATGACTATTCCTGTACGTATCTATTTACTGATGAGGCTCATATCTTTCTAGTATTCCAAAGTTAGTACGAGTGACTTCCAATCACCTAGTCTTGGTTAAAATCCAAGGAAAGATAATGAACTTAATTATAACTATCCTATTAATCACCACAGCCCTCTCCTTAGTACTAGCCTTAGTATCATTCTGACTCCCCCAAATAACCCCAGACGCAGAAAAACTATCTCCATACGAATGCGGCTTCGACCCCTTAGGGTCGGCACGCCTGCCCTTCTCACTACGATTCTTTCTAGTAGCCATCCTATTCCTCCTGTTCGACCTAGAAATCGCCCTCCTCCTCCCCCTACCCTGAGGCAATCAACTACCAAATCCAACATACACACTCTTATGAGCCGCAACAATCCTTATTCTACTCACACTAGGCCTAATCTACGAGTGACTCCAAGGAGGCCTAGAATGGGCTGAATAGGGTATTAGTCCAACTCAAGACCTCTGATTTCGGCTCAGAAAACCACGGTTAGACCCCGTGATCCCCTTATGACACCAGTATACTTCAGCTTCACCTCAGCATTCACCTTAGGATTAATAGGCCTAGCCTTCCATCGCACTCATCTTCTATCAGCACTCCTATGCCTAGAAGGAATAATATTATCATTATTCATCGCCTTGGCCTTATGAATACTACAACTAGAAGCAACTGCCTTCTCAGCAGCCCCTATTCTATTACTAGCCTTCTCAGCCTGCGAAGCCAGCGCAGGCTTGGCCCTGCTAGTAGCCACTGCCCGAACCCACGGAACAGACCGACTACAAGCGCTAAACCTCCTACAATGCTAAAAATCCTAATCCCCACAATAATGCTATTCCCAACAATCTGACTCTCTTCTCCTAAATGACTATGAACCACAACAACACTTCAAAGCTTAGCCATCGCACTAATCAGCCTCACCTGAATTAAATGATCCTCGGAAACAGGCTGAACTTCCTCAAACCTCTACATAGGCACAGACCCCTTATCAACACCTCTACTAGTACTCACTTGTTGACTTTTACCCCTCATAATCCTTGCCAGCCAAAATCACATTAAAACAGAACCCCTCAGCCGCCAACGAAACTACATCACCCTTCTAGCTTCACTACAAACCTTCCTAATCATAGCATTTGGTGCCACAGAAATCATCATATTCTACGTCATATTTGAAGCCACCCTAATCCCAACACTAATCATCATTACCCGCTGAGGAAATCAAGCTGAACGCTTAAGTGCCGGCACATACTTCCTATTCTACACCCTAGCAGGGTCTCTCCCTCTACTAGTAGCACTACTGTTACTACACCAAAACCTAGGAACACTCTCAATACTTACAATCCAGTACTCACACCCCCTAATCCTAAACTCCTGAGGAGATAAAATTTGATGAGCAGGTTGCTTAATCGCCTTCCTAGTAAAAATACCCCTATATGGAGTCCACCTGTGACTACCAAAAGCTCACGTAGAAGCCCCTGTAGCAGGCTCTATAGTACTAGCAGCAATCTTACTAAAGCTAGGCGGCTACGGTATAATACGAATAATGATCATCTTAGACCCCCTATCTAAAGACCTGGTCTACCCCATCATTGCACTAGCCCTATGAGGTGTGATCATAACAGGATCAATCTGTATACGACAAACCGACATAAAATCATTAATCGCCTACTCCTCCGTTAGCCACATAGGACTAGTCGCGGGAGGTATCCTAATCCAAACCCCATGAGGCTTTACCGGAGCCCTAGTACTAATAATTGCCCACGGCCTGGTCTCATCTGCCCTATTCTGCTTAGCCAACACAACCTACGAACGAACACACAGCCGAACAATACTATTAGCCCGAGGCTTACAACTTATCTTCCCTTTAACTGCCGTCTGATGATTTATCTCAAACCTAGCAAATCTGGCCCTCCCTCCCCTACCAAACTTAATAGGAGAACTAGTAATTATCACAGCAATATTCAACTGGTCCCCCTGAACTTTAGCGCTAACCGGAGCAGGAACCCTAATCACCGCAGCCTATTCACTCTACCTGTTCCTAATAACCCAACGAGGCCCCCTACCACAACATATCATTAACTTACAACCATTCCACACACGAGAACATCTACTAATAACACTTCACCTACTACCGATCATCCTCCTCATTACAAAACCAGAAATCATATGAGGCTGGTGATATTGTAGATATAGTTTAACTAAAACATTAGATTGTGGTTCTAAAAATGGAGGTTAAACTCCTCTTATCCACCGAAAGAGGCCCGAAGCAGTAAGGACTGCTAATCCCTACCCCCACGGTTAAATTCCGTGGCTCATTCGTAATGCTTCTAAAGGATAATAGTCCATCCGTTGGTCTTAGGAACCAAAAACTCTTGGTGCAACTCCAAGTAGCAGCTATGGTAAATACTATTATAACTACTACCCTACTCTTAACCTTAACAATCCTAGTTTGACCCCTCCTTATAACACTAACTCCAAAACCCCTAAACCAAGACTGAGCCACTAAACACGCCAAAACTGCCGTAAGCACCGCATTCTTCATCAACATCCTACCACTCATTATCTTCTTAGACCAAGGAGCAGAAAGCATCATCACCACCTGAAACTGAATAAATATCATAAACTTTGACATCAACATTAGTTTCAAATTCGACCACTACTCCCTAATCTTCACCCCCATCGCCCTATACGTAACATGGTCCATTCTAGAATTTGCATCATGGTACATACACTCCGACCCCTACCTAAACCGATTCTTTAAATACCTACTACTATTCCTAGTAGCCATAATTACCCTAGTCACTGCCAATAATCTCTTCCAACTATTCATTGGGTGAGAAGGAGTAGGCATTATATCCTTCCTACTAATCGGATGGTGGCACGGACGAGCCGACGCCAACACAGCAGCCCTCCAAGCAGTACTTTACAACCGAGTAGGGGACGTAGGCCTCATCCTAGCCATTGCTTGAATCGCAATAAACCTAAACTCATGAGAAATTCCACAAATTTTTTTACTATCAAAAGAATTTGACATAACACTACCCCTCATAGGTATCATCCTAGCCGCCACAGGAAAATCCGCCCAATTCGGCCTGCACCCCTGACTACCCTCAGCAATAGAAGGCCCAACCCCCGTCTCAGCCCTACTGCACTCAAGCACAATAGTAGTCGCAGGAATCTTCCTACTAATCCGACTACACCCATTAATAGAAAATAACCAACTAGCCCTCACCACCTGTCTATGCCTAGGCGCCCTAACAACACTATTTACCGCCACCTGCGCCCTAACTCAAAACGACATCAAAAAAATCGTAGCTTTCTCAACATCAAGCCAACTAGGCCTAATAATAGTCACCATCGGACTAAACCAACCCCAACTAGCCTTCCTACACATCTGCACTCACGCCTTCTTCAAGGCCATACTATTCCTATGCTCCGGCTCAATTATCCACAGCCTAAATGACGAACAAGACATCCGAAAAATAGGAGGACTACACAAACTTATGCCATTCACCTCTTCCTGCCTTATCATCGGCAGCTTAGCTCTCACAGGCATGCCATTCCTAGCAGGATTTTTCTCAAAAGATGCAATCATCGAAGCCCTAAACACCTCCCATCTAAACGCCTGTGCCCTAGCCATTACACTTATTGCCACATCTTTTACTGCGGTTTATAGCCTCCGAGTTATATTCTTCGTAACCATGGGCTCCCCCCGATTCCTCCCACTATCACCAATCAATGAAAACCACCCCGCAGTAGTCGCACCCATTGAACGCCTAGCCTGAGGAAGCATTATCGCAGGCCTAATTATCACCTCAAATTTCCTGCCATTAAAAACCCCCACCATGACTATACCCCTCACCCTTAAAATGGCCGCACTAGCAGTTACAATCACAGGCCTAATTATTGCCCTAGCCTTGGCTACAACAACCTCAAAACAAATTAAAATTACCCCAACCCTAATGCTTCACAACTTCTCCAACATACTTGGATTCTTCCCACCAATCATCCACCGCCTGGTTCCAAAAGTCAACCTCACCTTAGGAAAACAAGCCACAAAACTAGACCGACAATGACTAGAAATAGGACCCAAAGGACTGCACCCCCTACACAACCTTATTTCCTCAACATTCGACAACATAAACACTAATATTGTCAAAATCTACCTAACATTCTACCTAGTCTCTACAGCCCTAATTATCGCCCTCCTGTCAACATTCTAAACCGCTCGAAGCGCACCACGTCCCAAACCTCGAGTCAACTCCAACACCACAAAAAGACATAATAACAACACCCACGCACATACAACCAACATACCACCCCCAACAGAATACATCAAAGAAATACCACTAACATCGCCCCGCACCACAAAAAACTCCTTAAACTCATCTACAACAACCCAACCACCATGACTACCCCAAAACCATCACACAGATGTCCCAACCCCAAACAAATACATCAAAACATAAGCTTTAACCGACCCCACTCCCCAAGTCTCAGGAAAAGGTTCAGCGGCCAAGGCTGCTGAATACGCAAATACCACCAACATTCCACCCAAATAAATCAAAAACAACATTAAACCCACTAACGACCCACCATGCCCAATCAAAACCCCGCACCCAACTCCCGCCGCCATCGCCAAACCTAAAGCAGCAAAATAAGGGGCAGGATTAGAAGCAACTCCAACCAACCCAACAACCAACCCTAACAAAAGAATATCAAGAAAATATATCATAATTCTCGCCCGGACTTTAACCAGAACTAATGACTTGAAAAACCACCGTTGTTATTCAACTACAAGAACCATGGTCACCCGTAAAACTCACCCCCTATTCAAAATTGTCAACGACGCACTAATTGATCTCCCAGCCCCATCAAACATTTCCGCCTGATGAAACTTTGGCTCTCTATTACTATTATGCCTTGCAATACAAATCCTAACAGGACTATTCCTAGCCATACACTACACCTCAGATGTCTCAACCGCTTTCTCTTCAGTAACCCACATTTGCCGAGATGTTAATTACGGTTGAATTATCCGCAACCTGCACGCTAACGGAGCCTCCTTCTTCTTCATCTGCATCTACCTGCACATCGGACGTGGACTATACTATGGCTCTTATCTATATAAAGAAACCTGAAACGTAGGTGTAGTCCTTCTACTACTAGTAATAGCAACCGCATTCGTAGGCTATGTTCTACCATGAGGACAAATGTCCTTCTGAGGCGCCACAGTAATTACAAACCTCCTATCAGCCGTGCCATACATAGGAGATGCACTAGTACAATGAATCTGAGGCGGCTTCTCCGTAGACAACGCAACATTAACACGATTCTTCACATTCCACTTCCTCCTCCCATTTGCAGTAATCGCAGCCACAGTAATCCACGCCCTCTTCCTCCACGAAACAGGCTCTAACAATCCAATCGGACTAAACTCAGACGCGGACAAAATCTCATTCCACCCCTACTTCTCCTACAAAGACTTATTCGGATTCATCATACTAGTCACTGCTCTAGCAACTCTAGCCTTATTCTCACCAAACCTCCTAGGCGACCCAGAAAACTTCACCCCAGCAAATCCCCTGGTAACCCCTCCCCACATCAAACCAGAATGATACTTTCTATTCGCTTACGCGATCCTACGATCCATCCCAAACAAACTAGGCGGAGTCTTAGCATTACTATTCTCTATTCTCGTACTAATAGTCGTCCCCCTCCTACACACCTCTAAACAACAAGGACTAACCTTCCGCCCCCTCACTCAATTCTTATTCTGAGCCCTAGTCGCCAACGTACTAATCCTAACCTGAATCGGCGGAATACCAGTCGAACACCCATTCATCATTATCGGCCAAATCGCCTCAATCCTATACTTCATACTATTCTTAGTCTTAATCCCAATCGCAGGCTGGTTAGAAAACAAACTCCTTAGCTTCAACTGCCCTAGTAGCTTAGACATAAAGCGCCGGTCTTGTAA